TATTTTGAGTTCAATCCTTTTTTTTTTTCTCTCCACTCGGATCAACCCGCCGACCTGGCTTCTTATATTTAAAGTGATTCGTGTATCGACTCCAATGATACTATAGTTCTGTACCATTATGGGAGAGGATTCGGGTAAAATATGCACTTCCTCAGGAATGAAAAAAAAGCGATCTACTTTCATTTCGTATTTTGTCTTAAATTTTTGGACTCCTCGATACTCAATCATATCCTCTTTTTGGATGATTGAATCCGCCTTTAGAGTCCCATATTTAAGAATTCCGGAACTCTTTCTTCTGTATCTAGGATCATCAAAAAAAGAAAAAATACTATTTCTACGGAAAATACCATTTATGGGTATTTCAATCGAGATACCTGAATGCGGTATGAATTCTTTCTCTTGCTCTTGAATTGATTGGAATGGAATGAGAAATCGATTTCTTCGCCTTTTTGCTAATAAATCCGAGTTCTCATGAAAAATAGCAGAATATATGAAATTATAATGACTAGTACCTAAGTTTCCATTCAATTCTGAATAATAGGGGATCCCAGATTTTTTTTTATCAGCAGAATCCGAACTCAAAAAATTTTGGCTCACTTGATCATTATTCACGGAGAGGCTAGAAATAGATTTTCTTTCGACGGAAAGAAAGGGTATGTTCATTTGATCTTGATCTTTGTGAATCGAAAAAAGAATTAGACTAGATCCACATGAATCGCCTGATAATATCCATAAATGACTTGTTTTTGGTAAGAGATGGACATTACTATATGTAAATTCGGGTGCATGAGACACATCAGTACTCCAGTGCATTTCGCCCTCTGAGTCAGAATAAATATATTTTCTAACCCTCTCTTTAAAATGAAAAGTGTGTGTTCCCTCGCGAATCTCAGCAATCACTTGTTCTGATTCCACATATTGATCATTTTGAACTAAAAGAAAACTTTTTGGTGGAATAGTCACGCTATGTATAATATCTTCGCTCTCAATAATTACAGACAAGTCTATATAACATAGAAAGGCAGGATGCCCGTGACGTGTACGTGTAGGATGAACCAAATCCTCATTGAATTTTATTTTTCCATTATAAGGGGCTCGTACATGTTCGGCAGTACCTCCTGTAAATACTCCGCCGGTATGAAAAGTTCTTAATGTTAGTTGAGTCCCCGGTTCGCCAATAGATTGACCCGCGATAATACCTACAGCTTCCCCCAATTCAACTAGGTCACCATGAGTGGGACTCCGACCATAACATAATCGACAGATCCAAGATGTACTCCGACAAGTAAAGGGAGTTCGAATAGATATTGATTGTGTTCCAAAGGTTATTAATCGATTGACAAGTCCAATCCCAAGATCTTGATTTCGAAAGGCGACACATCGGGAATCTATATATATATCGTCTGCTAAGACACGACCAATTAATGTTTGGATAAAAATTCTTTCTGACATCATCCGATTTTTATTTCGAGGACTCACAGAAATCCCTCGGATAGTGCCACAATCTGTTCTACGTACAACAATATGTTGAACTACTTCAACAAGTCGACGCGTAAGATATCCAGCATCTGATGTGCGTACCGCAGTATCTACAACTCCTTTACGGGCTCCATAGCAAGAAATAATATATTCTGTTAAAGACAGTCCTTCGCGTAAATTGCTTTGAATAGGTAAATCAATCATTTGTCCTTGGGGATCCGACATTAATCCTCTCATACCTACTAATTGATGTACTTGAGATGCATTTCCCCTAGCTCCCGAAAAAGACATCATATGGACTGGATTGAAGGGGTCCGTCATCCTAAAATTAGGATTCATTTCTTGTCGCAAATATTCACTTGTAGCATACCATATCTCAATAGATTGGCGTAACTTTTCTACCGCATGTACATTCCCGTAATGATGGTGTTTTTCCAAAATCAAACTTTGTTGTTCAGCATCTTGGACAAGCCAGCCCTTAGAAGGTATCGTTAAAAGATCATCGATTCCTAATGAAATAGATGTAGCAGTGGCTTGCTGGAAACCCAGAGTCTTTACTTGATCTAGGATGTGTGATGTATATGCCATCCCGAAGTGATCTATTAATCGGCTAATAAGTCGTTTAATAGCAGTTCCATCTATCACTTTATTGTGAAATACCAGATTGGCCCGTTCCGCCATAAGTACCTCCATATTCTGCTGAATGGGATTCGACAATGAGTTTGAGTCAATGATTGCAAAACTTCCTTTTCTCGATCTTGATTTGCGTAGAATTTTAGGTCAGGAACTATGGTCCGAGTTGAATTGGAGAGGTCCGAATTCACACGGGTGTTCTAGAATTACTTTTTTTAATACCATATTATTAGGTATCATATGAACAGGCTTGAGAAAAACCTTGTATAGCTTCCTCGATTTCTCGATAAAAAGAAATATGACCAACTGTGGTTCGAATATATATACAAAAAGTTTCTTTTTTTACACTTCTTACTATTAGATAGTGTGCATAAATCTCATGATAGTT